AATTCATTAAATTTCAATAACTAAAACTAAATAACAAGTGTTTTTTTGCCGGAGGTTTTTGACCTAGACGTCTCGACAAAACTACTTAAGCCATAACATACATGAAAATGTATTGTGCAAGAATCCACAGCTCCCTTTTTGTTATTTATTTACTTTCACTAAAATAAAAGGAATGAAGAAAATAAATATAAAAAATTAAGATAAGAAACGACACTTTGATTCGATATCATTTGATTCTATATCATAGAAATCAAAAGAGTTTTTATTTTTCCAATCGTAATAACAAGCAAGTATTTTAGTTTTCAAATAAAAAAAAAAATTATTTATGATTCGTTGGAACAATAAATGGCGGGCCCGGCCTGGTCAGTACTTAGCCGGGCCGTGGAACTAAAAAGCACTCTCGGATGAAAAAAAAAATATTATGAAGGGCTCTTTCAATCCTTATTTTTTATAATGTAACATAGTATTATCCTTTTTCAATTGGGAGGAGAGATGGCTGAGTGGACTAAAGCGTCGGATTGCTAATCCGTTGTACGAGTTTTTCGTACCGAGGGTTCGAATCCCTCTCTTTCCGTTTTTGTTGATGACTTGGTATTTTCTTTCGAATTTTTCGCGAGCTCTTTTTATTTTTAATAGTTAAAAATGTGTAATAGATAAAATCCTACTAAGAACATTTTAAAATCAAGCAAGGAAAACAAAAACCTTATCTTTTATTCTTCACGTCCAGGATTACGTCCTGGATCATTAGACAGGAATCCGAAAATAAAGAGAGAAACAAAGAATATTACTACCGTGTAAACAAATAGTTTGAGAGTAAGCATTACATAATCTCCAAGATTTTTTTTTAGTAAAAAAGAGAATAGATTCTCCGTTTTTATACCGCATACCCTACTATTTTGATTTTTTATTTTGACACCAAGAAATAAAGTGGGGTGATCCAGATTTTTCGCGGTTGTACAAGAATTTCAATATTTGAATTGAGGGTGTAAGACTTATCTGATCTTATCAATTCTTTTCTTTGAATTTTTTTTTTTTTTTTCAATAAATCATGAATTTGTCTAGACATTATTAAATTAAAGATATCATCGAAAACTTACAGCAGCTTGCCAAACAAAGGCTAAGAGAAAAAAAAACAGGGGTATTACTGGCATAACATCTACGATTGGATTTAAAAAAGCGTAGGCCTCGGGCAATTTGGCGACGAAAAAACTACTTGAATAAAGAGCAGAATTAAGACAGATACAGATCAAACTAAATATATTAAGCATAACAAACATTTTGTTCTTGAGGATAATTGTATTTTATTTATTTTGATTGAGTTATTAATAAATTGAGTTTTTTATTATTTTATTATTATAAATTATTTTATTATTATAAATATGTTATTATTCATAGAAAAGAAAAATGAATAAAAAGAAAATAAGATAGACCAAAAAACTTTCTTTGATTTGAACTCACCCAATCAAAAATCCTTCAATTCTCAAATCAAAAGAGAATAAACCATACTTTCATACAATATCTTAATTGAATTATATGTAATGATCAATAAATTCTGTTTAATTCTACGTCTACATGTATAAAAATTCTAGTAATCTATTTTATAGATAATAGATATTTAGACTTGAGTTGACGAACAACCAGTACCAATATTAGTATTTATTAGTGTCGACTAGAAATGGGGCGTGGCCAAGTGGTAAGGCAACGGGTTTTGGTCCCGCTATTCGGAGGTTCGAATCCTTCCGTCCCAGAACATACCTGACCCACGATCATTTTATTAATCTATAATTTTATTAATCTATAATAAAAAATAAAATATATATCTATATCATAATCTATATCATAATAAAATATATCAAAATAAAGATTGTCTTTTCGACCAGTCTTCCGTTTAAGAGTATAATATTGTTATAGAATGTGATTCTTATTTCTTTTTTTTTTTTTTTTTTTTTTTAATCATATCTTTTTCACAAATTTAATCGAGTTCAAATAACACGCATATGAAACGAAATTTTGAAAATATTACTGAATTTTACAATATGAAATATGAAAAAATAACAACCTAAATCTTCAATCTTTCCTTACATCAGTCTTTTTTTTTTTATTAATCATTGATGGTTTAATCCAATATGGATTTATCTTTCTCTTAATGATGATAAAAAGCGAATGGTACTTACTGTAAAACCTTATGCAAATAATGATATAGGGTAGGAAACTATTCAATCAATTAAATCTTTTTAATGATTTCTTATGAGTTCTTGGTACTCTAAGAAGTGTGAAATTGTTGAATTTATCCTATCACGTTACTTGAAGATAGAGATTCAAAATAATTTGTTTATTCGTGTTTATTTATTCATGTTATGTTAGTTATAATTAAAAAAAATTATAAACAATGGGGTGAAATTGATTGAATTCTTGTTGAGACTTCGTCATACATTATCCATTCTTCATATAGAAGAAAAAAGTATAGATTATTAGACCGAACCGATGATTATTCACGATTCCATAATTGAATCAATTACATACTGGTTCCAAACTGAAGGAATGTTATGGTAAAACTTCGTTTAAAACGATGTGGCAGAAAGCAACGTGCGACTTGAAGGACATGATCAGCTGTGGATTCTTACATCCACCACTTTTTTTATATAGGAACGAAAGTGCTCTTGGCTCGACATCATTATTTGTTCTGTTCCACTGGAACCCTCATTTTTGAGAGTGTTGCCATGTAAATAGTACATGATGGAGCTCGAGTAGAACGTATTGATTAATTTCTCAAGGGCAAGAATCTAAGGTTAGTATCGATCAATAAATTGGAACAACTTCGTAAGTATATTTTAGATATATAAATCTAAAGGATCCAATTCGATAAAATTTAAAAGTTTATTTTGTTGGAATTGGTAAAACTCTTTTGATCAAAAGTAAAGTGTATTACGTAGGAATCAACCATTCATATGATTCTTTGATAGAAAGAAATCACAAAAAATGGTATGTTGCTGCCGTTTTGAAACGATTTAAAGATCACCGAAGTAATGTCTAAACCCAATGATTCAAGGCAAAGATAAAGATCCTGGAACAAGGAAATACCGTTTTCAATTGTCTCAACAACCAGATCATATTTAAGAATCAAAATAGATTCTAAAGGAGACAGACAAAAAGGGTTAGAGACCACTCAATAAATTTAATACCTAAAAGGTTTCTTTTGAGTTATTTGAGAGTTATTCAACTTGAGTTATGAGGATACAAATAATTTTTTTTTTTTGGGGGGGGGAAGACTAAGAAAAAGTATTTAAACTAAAATCAATAATATAATGAATTTGATGATTTTATGGATCTATTTGATATTATGATTCTATACATAGACATAATTTAGAATTTTCTCGAGCCGTACGAGGAGAAAACTTCTTATACGTTTCTAGGGGAGGGGAGTCTTGTTCATCTATCCCAATGAGCCATTTATCGAATCGTTGCACTTGATGTTCGATCCCGACGAGAGGGAAGAGATCTTCGTAAAGTGGGTTTTTATGACCCGATAAAGAATCAAATCTATTTAAATGTTCCTGCTATTCTATATTTCCTTGAAAAAGGTGCTCAACCTACAGGAACTGTTCATGATATTTCAAAAAGGGCGGGGGTTTTTACGGAACTTCGCCCTAATCAACAAATAAAATTCAATTAATGAAATAAAAAAAATGTGGATGATTTGTATATAGCCTTGTATAACCTTTTTGTTTCTTTGCTACTTCCTCTTTTGTTCTATTTATATCATACTAAATTTATTATTGATACTAAATTTATTATTGTTACTATAAAAATATAAAAAAGTGTCTTTGACAAAAATCTATTTATATTTTATAGAAAAAGATTAAGTGAATAAATAAATGAAGTAATCGGGTCTATAAATATAAAATTTTGAGATTACTGTCAATGAGTTAAGGAACAAATAAAAAAACACAAAGGATTTCACTTGCTTATTTTAGTGAATAAACCTCATTTTTTTCATTTTTTTACTTAATTAAATTTTTTTTCCACCAATATTGTATCAATGTTGTGTTGTATAGAAATATTATATATAGTGCCAATCCAACACAAGTCCTTAGTTTTTTTTTTTTTCTTATTTTTTCTTATAATTCTAATTGTCTAATTGATTGAAATTGTTAGTTATATTTATAAATTGTTTTTTCTTTTGTATTCTTTTCTCAACATTCATATTGACAACAGTGTATCAAATAAATATAATCCGATCGTGGATAAAAGGATCCATTTATATCTCCGTCCCATAGCTTTTATTTCATTCAAATAATGGGTTCTTGTATTTTCTGTGATACAAGAAGTCTTTTTTTGATTAAGATTAAACTCAATAAAATCTATATATACTATAGAATTAATGGATGACATAAGAGACAGGGAGCTATTTATAAATATTTTACTTTATCCCTATTTTTATCTGAGAATTTTTTCATCGGATCTGTTCATTTTTATTATGTTCAGAATCTAATCAATTAGAATTTTAAAAATTTGTGCTATTTTAATGTTTTGATTGGTTTGGATTGCGTTGTGCAATTCAATCTTTTTTTTATTGAGATTCCGATTGTATCTACACATTCTAATTATTTTATTTGGGTTGCTAACTCAACGGTAGAGTACTCGGCTTTTAAGTGCGGCTAGCATCTTTTACACATTTGTATGAAGCAAAAGATTCGTCCATACCATCGGTAGAGTTTGTAAGACCACGACTGATCCTGAAAGGAATGAATGGAAAAAGCAGCATGTCGTATCAATGGATAATTCTAAGAATATTTCATTCTTACCGAATAGGTCCAAAACCTTCAATATTTAAATTGTTTGAATTCTTGTCGTGTAATAAAAAAAATGAATTTGGTCGAGTGAATAAATGGGTAGAGCCCTACTACGGTTCCAATTATAGGGAAACAAAAAGTAATGAGCTTCTGTTCTTAATTTTTGAATGATTACCCGATCTAATTAGACGTTAAAAATATATTAGT